ATCGGGTTTTGGAGACCCGCGTTCTACCGAACTGAACTAAGAGCGCTTTGTTTTCATAAATTATTTTATATGATCCAAATCCATTTTGCATGTATATACTATATCAATATATATACATATAGATATTCGGTATGTATGTCCAATTGGAATTCGTCTTGAATTGGTCCCGTTTTATTGTTCATCTCATCTAATCAATATATAATACGGAATATGATATAATACGGAATATCATATGATAAGTAATAGTTAGGGATAGGGATGACAGGATTTGAACCTGTGACATTTTGTACCCAAAACAAACGCGCTACCAAGCTGCGCTACATCCCTTTTCCGTTTGTTTCTAGTGTTATTGTAAAGAATCTTTGTCTTGTTTTCCACATTTTTCTCTGTTGATATATAGATATAATATATATATATCTATTTTTCTGCCATTTTTTTCAGTTTCCTATACTATAATATACATAGTATACAATAGAATATGAAAAAGAAAAAAAAAGATTCTAAAGAAATATAACTAATATTCTTTAGAATAAGAAAAAAGAATATTAAATTCAAATAAATTTTATATAGAAAAAATACTAGGAGGATTTGAAATGCGAGATCTAAAAACATATCTTTCCGTGGCACCAGTAGTAAGTACTCTATGGTTCGGGGCTTTGGCGGGTCTCTTGATAGAGATCAATCGTTTTTTTCCAGATGCGTTGATATTCCCCTTTTTTTCATTCTAGTTATTGACACGGGAAGGGGTGAAGAAGATTCTAGATCCAATTAAGTATTAAATATATGTAATTAATCTCCTCTTCTTTATTTCGTCTTTTATTTCTTCTTTTTTTTTTAGAATTGGAATAGAATAAGTTACGAAAGAGAAAGAATAAGGGTTAATTTGGCCTCATTGAAATTCGTAGTGAAACTCGGGATCTCGTCCAGGCTTCAATGGAATTGAATTAAAAATTCAATTCCATTTCTATTAATAATAGAGTGAAAGCAGAAATTTAAATGGAATGGATAGAGTGGGGGCAACAATATCAGAAAAAATACTTAATGAAAAAAACGAAAATACTATATTGCAATACAATTGCAATTCGAAACGAAATATAGTTCGAGATCATTGTATTATTTTTGTACTATATTAATCTTAATCGGAAGGAAATCTTTCAAAATTGGATTTCGAATTATTAATTTCTATTTTCGTTTTTTTCTTAGATTCGAATCCGAAAAGAGTTAAGTGAATTAAAAACCCAAGGGAGGTTCATGGCCAAAGGTAAAGATATCCGAGTAATTGTTATTTTGGAATGTACCGGTTGTGATAAAAAGAGTGTTAATAAAGAATCAATGGGTATTTCTAGATATATCACTAAAAAGAATCGACACAATACGCCTAGTCGATTGGAATTGAGAAAATTCTGTCCTCGTTGTTGCAAACATATAATTCACGCAGAAATAAAGAAATAGAGAAAATGGATCGCTTGTGTGTTACCCTTCGAACCAAAGAACTTAACATGTAAAATGATCTATTTTTCGTATCTATATAGATAGATCTATCTGTATTCTATAATTTACAGTTGAATTATATACAAATATCATTATATAACAATATATATTAAAAAAGTAAGAATAAAAAAACAAATCCTTTATTGTATTTCTTGTAATAAATGTGATTTTTGGAATAGGGATAAATAAACCATGGAAAAATCTAAGCGACTCTTTATTAAATCCAAGCGATCTTTTCGTAGGCGTTTGCCCCCGATTCAATCGGGGGACCGAATTGATTATAAAAACATGGGTTTAATTAGTCGATTTATTAGTGAACAAGGAAAAATCTTATCCAGACGCGTAAATAGATTGACCTTAAAACAACAACGATTAATAACAATTGCTATAAAACAAGCTCGTATTTTATCTTCGTTACCTTTTCTTAATAATGAAAAACAATTTGAAAAAAGCGAGTCGACCGCTAGAACTACTACTTTACGAAAAAAAAAATATAGAAATTAATAATTGGAAATCCAATTTTGAATTTAGATTTGAATGAAACATGGATTGATGTTTTGTTCGAAAATTACGACAATTCAATTTGGGTTTTTTTTATGTTGTAAGAAAAAAGATAATCGGTAACAAAGAATAATTTTTTTTTTATTAAGCGTGGTTGTTTATTTTGATAGCTTTATCATATGATAAAAATTCATATGATAAAGCTATTAAAATAAACAAATTTCTATTCTATACCTTCCCGGAGTCAAGTCTAAGGGGATTTTTTGTTTTTATGATATCATTGGCAATCATAAAAAGACAATTCTCTTTTAATATAGCTATTTGTGCAACTATTTTACGATTAAGAAGCAATTGCCTCGTGTATAGACTATATATTAAATTACTATAAATATAATATACTTTCGGATTCCCGCGAATTACTGCATTTATTCGACTAATCCATAAACCACGAAAATCTCTTTTTTTCCTATCTCTATCCCGATGAGCTGAAACCAAAGCTTTAATTTTCTGTTGAGTAATAGTTCGAGTAAGTCTTGAATGAGCTCCGCGAAAGCTTGATGTAAATAAACGAATTTTTGTCCTCCGTTTCCGAGCTATATATCCTCGTTTAATTCTGGTCATTGAATAATTGAAACTTTGATGAATAACTATTTGATTTTTCAGTTATTCTTTTCTTCTTCCTAGTCTATTAATAACAAAAATGGATTCTTCCAATGTATAAAAAAAAATTCCAATGGCTCTTGCTACTATAACCTCCCCAACCACGATTTTTTTATATATTTTTTTTCTAAATATTGAACCTCAAAATAATAAATTGTATTGATACTAGATATCAAAAAACATAGGAATAGTAAATGAAATAGAACATATATAAAAAAATGATGGGTTCCATCGTTTCTATGATTTTTTTAGAAACGGGCAGGTCCTCTCTATACACCGGAGCCTTTTTTCTTTTCATTTTATATTGATTTAATTTATGTTATTGTTAACTTGTACAGTTCACACTCTTTGGCTCTACCCATCCAATATTTAGTAAGTAGATTTTTTCACAACGAAATCTAGTTATACAGTAACGGTATTTAATTATGAAAATTTGCTGGGTAGCTGACCCTCTTATTCCGTTCTTACAAAATCCATAAAAATTAATTCATTAAGGACATACTTTATCTTTAATTGAAATAGTATTTTCTCCGCTTAACGGGTAACTTTATATTTGTTTTGTTACCGATGGGAAAATCCTTCTCATCTTAAATTGTAAATTAAGACTATTGTGTTTGCACCAATCGAAACCATAAATTTGATACAAGATATAAGAATGTAAAGAATGTATATATAAGTTAAGATAGTCTGAATGGGAAAATTACATTCCCACTATCTTAACCGATCAACAATACTGAAAAAATGAAATAGGTTTTTTTTTCTTAGTATATGATCTGAACGAGTCGCACATACACCCTGGTACACGTTCCTCGGCGCTGAGGGCATCCCCGAAGAGCTGGGGATTTTGTGACGTTTCGGATTGGCTGTCTTGTGTTTCTAATAAGTTGTTTCATAGTTGGCATGGTAAGTCGTAATATATATATATAATGAGCAGGTTTAGATCTATCCTAACCGTGAATTACTTAGATTCTATATTACTTATATTCTATTAATAGATTAACTAATAGAGATATTATATTAAAATGAAAGTAAAAAGATTAAAAAATGAAATTTCAAATCCTATATTTTTTAGAATAATCCTTGCCACCGGTTTTTTATTCAACGGCTACAAGATCTACAATTCCGTGAGCTTGGGCTTCTGCTGCTGACATAAAAACATCCCTTTCCATGTCTTCGGATATAACCCATAAAGGTTTGCCCGTTCTTTGTACATAAACCCTTGTGATAGTTTCACGTATTTTCAGTAGCTCTTCCGCTTCCAGGATAAATTCTCCCGTTTGTGCCTCATAAAAAGAACTAGCGGGTTGGTGGATCATTACCCTGATTTTATAACTCAATAAGTATTTCCCTTATCTTGATAACTATTTTGATAATGATTTCTCCTATATTGGTAAAGATTGTCCTTATTCCCAAATAAAGGGAAAAGGGATAAATACAAATAAGAAAAGAAATAAATGAGCAAAAATAATATTCAATAACCGTACAAGCATTTTCTGCGTATTGATGCATACGGCTTTTCCATCCATGCAATTCATTTTTTTCCTCTACTATGGATAGATTTCTTCGATGAATTTTTTTCAACGTTTACGAATTTTTTTATTTTTTCATCAAAGAAAAAAGAAGTACAAAATCTACCGGGTCTTTTGGATCCAGATACTTAAATAATAAACAATACAATAACCAACTTTCTTTTTTGAATCTATTTAAAAATACTACGATGGTTCCGTTGTTTTTTATATCATTTTGTTATTCAACAATCCGAAAGTTTCTTTTTTTTTCATATGTTATGTTTTCTTCTAATTAAAATAAAAATTGTTAAAATTTTTCTGGTATGAAAAAAAAACAAAAAAGTCTGTGACACTAAAATTAAACTAGGTTCCTGATAGATCAGATAAAATTGTAAATACCCTCTTTTTCATACTACTCTTTCTATATATAATCGAATGATTTAAAAAACAAAAATTTGCATATGGAATTCAAAATACCATGCTATTATTACTTATAAAATGTTTTTATGGCGAAGGTATAGTCTTTATATATATTCTCAAATAAAAGAATCATTGGCGCCAAGCGTGAGGGAATGCTAAACGTTTGGTAATTTCTCCTCCTGCCAAAAGAAAGGATCCCATTGAAGCGGCTAATCCCATACATACTGTCTGTACATCTGGTTGTACAAATTGCATAGTATCATAAATAGCTATTCCGGGTATTACCCACCCCCCCGGAGAATTTATAAACAGATACAAATCTTTATTCTCTTCCTCTATACTAAGATATACCATAAGACTAAGAAGTTGATTCGATATTTCACTATCAACCTCTTGACCTAAAAAAAGTAATCTTTCTCGATAAAGTCGATTGATTAGGATTCCATTTTTTTCCTTAAGAGCCGTACATGCACCTTTTAATGCATACAGTTCACCAAAAATCATATAAGCAAAAAAGGAATCAATGTGTCGATTTTAAACCTCTTTCTCTTTTCATAATGGAACTTTTAAAGAAAAAAAATAATAATATACTCAATTTATTGAACTATCTTCTCATTGATGTATTGCTTTCATTGAGATCGAAGCCCAATCACAATGTAATTTTCTTGTTTCTGAATGGACTTTTTCAATTCTTTTAGGTTTCTTTTCTACTCTGAGTAAAGATCTGCCCGATTTGGATTTGCACATATAGGACAAATATTACAATACTATGTATTTTTGTTATAACTTCTTCCTTTTCTGAATTTATTATTTAATGTTTTCTGTAAAATATACGGATATGATAGAAGTGGTGATCGTAGATATATTACCAATTGGTTTTTTCTAAACAGAGCCTGGGTACTTTATTTTATTGGTTCAATCAAGCCAACCATAAATTATTCATAATTTCGAGTAATAATCTGGATACCCCCTCTAAAAATCAAAAAATCGATAGAATTTTACTTCATTACACTTCACGCTCCAAATTTTTTATGATTCAATCATTCTTCTTTTAGGGGTGAAAGAGAGGATATCTCGATCGGGGGAGAAAACGGGTAAATCCCATATGACCTACTATATCTGACAAGTCGCACTATATATCAACCCAAGATGCATCTTCTTCCCCAGGGCTTCGAAAGGGTACTTTTGGAACACCAATGGGCATAAAATGGAGAAATAATAAAATCATATATCTAACTTTAGTGTGGAAACGTAAGAATTAGCTTATCGTGTTAAAAATGATTTCCTTTTTTATATTGTATTTTTTTTTTTTTTTAAGGAATACTAAAGATAAAAAAAGGAATACTAAATAAAGTAAAGTTGTTACGAATGGGTCATTGGGGTGATAAGCGAATATGTCTTCATTTACTTATTTAAATATTCATAGATAAAATTGTCAACCCCTCTCGTCTCGCCACCATTGCGTATTGTTACTTATCGAGTATAGAATAAATCTGTTTCTTTTTATTTCTACAAATAGGATTCTTCCATTTTACGAGAAAATCTAATGAAAGGCTAGAGTCCATAATATAAATTTTTCTAGTGCAATAAAGTTACATAGTGTCTATTTTTTGTTGATATAAGGGGTATTTTCATGGGTTTACCTTGGTATCGTGTTCATACTGTTGTATTAAATGATCCAGGCCGTTTGCTTTCTGTTCATATAATGCACACAGCTCTGGTTGCTGGTTGGGCCGGTTCGATGGCTCTATATGAATTAGCAGTTTTTGATCCCTCTGACCCTGTTCTTGACCCAATGTGGAGACAGGGTATGTTCGTTATACCTTTTATGACTCGTTTAGGAATAACCAATTCGTGGGGCGGTTGGAATATCACAGGAGGGACTATAACGAATCCGGGTATTTGGAGTTACGAAGGGGTGGCCGGAGCACATATTGTGTTTTCGGGCTTGTGCTTTTTAGCGGCTATTTGGCATTGGGTTTATTGGGATCTAGAAATCTTTTGTGATGAACGTACTGGAAAACCTTCTTTGGATTTGCCCAAAATTTTTGGAATTCATTTATTTCTTGCAGGGGTGGCTTGTTTTGGTTTTGGCGCATTTCATGTAACAGGATTGTATGGTCCTGGAATATGGGTGTCCGATCCTTATGGACTAACTGGAAAGATACAATCTGTAAATCCCGCGTGGGGCGTGGAAGGTTTTGATCCTTTTGTTCCGGGGGGGATAGCTTCTCATCATATTGCAGCAGGAACGTTGGGCATATTAGCGGGCCTTTTCCATCTTAGTGTGCGTCCACCCCAACGTCTATATAAAGGATTACGTATGGGAAATATTGAAACTGTCCTTTCCAGCAGTATTGCTGCTGTCTTTTTTGCAGCTTTTGTCGTTGCTGGAACTATGTGGTATGGTTCAGCAACAACCCCCATTGAATTATTTGGTCCTACTCGTTATCAATGGGATCAGGGATACTTCCAGCAAGAAATATATCGAAGAGTTGGTGCTGGACTAGCCGAAAATCAAAGTTTATCAGAAACTTGGTCTAAAATTCCCGAAAAATTAGCTTTTTATGATTACATCGGAAATAATCCAGCAAAAGGGGGGTTATTTAGAGCAGGTTCAATGGACAATGGAGATGGAATAGCCGTCGGTTGGTTAGGACATCCGGTCTTTCGAGATAAAGAGGGGCATGAGCTTTTTGTACGTCGTATGCCTACCTTTTTTGAAACATTTCCTGTTGTTTTGGTAGACGGGGACGGAATTGTTAGGGCCGATGTTCCTTTTCGAAGGGCAGAATCGAAATATAGTGTCGAACAAGTAGGTGTAACTGTTGAGTTCTATGGTGGCGAGCTTAATGGAGTCAGTTATAGCGATCCCGCTACTGTGAAAAAATATGCTAGACGTGCTCAATTGGGTGAAATT